AATCTCATCCTTAGACCAAAAACAGGCAAAAGGTGGAATACCACAAAGAGAAAGTGTACCCACTAAAAAAGCAGTTTTTGTAATTGGTACATGTTTTGTTAAACCACCCATAAGAACCATATTTTGACTTTTAGCTGGAGAATATCCGACAACAGCTTCCATTGAATGAATAATGGATCCAGATCCTAAAAACAACAATGCTTTTGAATAAGCATGAGTAATCAAATGAAATAAAGCGGCTCGATAGGATCCCATACCTAAAGCTAACATCATATAACCCAATTGAGACATTGTGGAATAGGCCAAATTTTTCTTAATATCTTTTTGAGCAATAGCTAAAGTAGCTCCTAATACTACGGTTATTATACCTATAAAAGCTATTCCATTCATTATTGGGGGTAGAACTATGAAAAGAGGAAGAAGCCGAGCTACAAGAAAAATTCCAGCCGCTACCATAGTAGCAGCATGTATAAGGGCGGAAATAGGAGTAGGTCCTTCCATAGCATCAGGTAGCCACACATGAAGAGGAAATTGGGCAGATTTAGCGACTGCGCCACAAAATAGGAAGAGGGCAAACAAAGTAACAAAAAAAACATTAATCTCATTTTTATAAATTAAGTTATTTATTATTTGAAACAAATCCCTAAATTCCAAACTACCCGTTATCCAATAAAGACCTAAAATTCCCAATAATAAACCAAAATCCCCTACACGATTAGTTACAAATGCTTTTTGACAAGCATTTGCCGCAATAGGACGTGTGAACCAAAAGCCTATTAATAAATAAGAACACATTCCAACTAATTCCCAAAAAACATAAATTTGTATCAAATTCGAACTAGTAACTAATCCCAGCATTGAAATATTAAAAAGAATCATATAAGCAAAAAATCTCAAATATCCTTGATCATGAGACATATAATTATCACTATAAATAAGAACCAAAATACCAACAGTAGTAATTAATATTGACATAATAGACGTAAGTGAATCGATTAAGCACCCAAACTCTAAAGAAAGATCATTATTTATGGTCCAAGACCATACATATTGATAAATAGAGCTATTATTGACTTGATGAATAGACAGATCAACCGAAAAAATCATAACTATAGTTAACAATAAAATACTAGGAAAAGCCCACATACGACGCAGATTTTTTGTTGCCGTCGGAAAAAATAAAAGTCCCACTCCTATTAACATAGGAACTGGAAATGGAATAAAAGGTATAATCCATGAATATTGATATGTATATTCCATACAATAAACAAAAAAAATTCCGATTCTAATGAATTTTATTTCTTATTCGTTGGTTTTTTATCTTTTTTGTAAAGAAGGAGTTCGGTTAATAAAAAAAAGAAATATAGAATTAAAATAGACAGATGTATTATTAATTTGAATCTTTATTCAATATTTGAAATATTACATATTACATTACATATTACAAAGTATAAACTAAAAATGGAGCGATAACGAAATTCCTAGCAAAAAATAAATTTTTTTTAATTCGAATTTAATTTTATGTATAGAGTTGGAATAAAATAATTAATTACACCAAAACTAAGAACATTTTTTATTTTTATATGAATGATGAATTAAAAAAAAGTCCTTTTTTGACAAAAATCATGGGTTCATTTTTGATTTTTTAACTAATTTAGTATTTTGATTACAATAAAAAATCTTGATGTTTGGAAAAATAAATAAAAAAAAAGGGTTATAATATTCAATGTTTTACTTTAAATAGGAAACAAAAAATGGGAATTAAGATAGATAAGATATATGGCTAATTAAAGAGAAATTCCTTTTCATTTACGGAAAAAAATGTCTTTGACATAGAACTATATAAAAATGAAAAACTATATAAATTATATGGCAGTTCCAAAAAAGCGCACTTCTATATCAAAAAAAATTATTCGGAATACTTTATGGAAAAAGAAAGGATATTGGACAAGATTGAAAGCTTTTTCATTAGCACAATCTATTTTTACGGGGAATTCAAAAAGCTTTTTTTGTAACAAATACAAACGTTAGAGTAATTTCAATTAACTGGATTCAATGAATATTTTTAAAATAAAAAAAATACTAATATAAATTTAATATTTAATATATATAGTTATAGTATTAATTTATAATATTTACATTATCTATATTCTAATAAAAAATACTTTGAATGTAGTGTTCCATTTTTTATTTTTATTATAGAAGTGCTCTTTTTTATTTTCCACTGAATATAAAAAAATGGAAATACATTTCTTTATATTCAGAAAATGAAATAAATAAAAAAAGAGTCATTTAAAATTACATAACATAAACATAATAATTGGATTCTAATTTTATAATTATTAATTTATATATAATAATATAATTTTTTTTTACTTTTACTAAGACTTCAGAATAAAAAATGTATTTATATTTTATATTTAGAATAAGAATATAGATATAGAATAAAAAGAAAAGTATTGAAATATATATTTCGAATAGATTCTAATAAAATTCTTTATTTAATGTTTAGTAAACAAATATTTTACTTTAATTGATTCTTTGAATCTCGACAATTGATTAAAAATTAATTATTATGATTTTGAGTAAGCCGCTATGGTGAAATTGGTAGACACGCTGCTCTTAGGAAGCAGTGCTAGAGCATCTCGGTTCGAGTCCGAGTAGCGGCATGATATCTTTTCAAAAAAAAAAAAGGTCCTATAATGAACTCAATTCTTATTTCTATTCCTAGTATTTCGATTTTGTCATTATATATTATATGATGGTATTTTCAACTTTAGAGCATATATTAACTCATATATCGTTTTCGGTCGTATCCATTTTAATTTCAATTCATTTGATAACCTTATTATTAGTCAATGAAATCATAAGATTATATGATTCGTCAAAAAAAGGCATGATAATAACCTTTTTTTGTATAACAGGATTGTTAGTTACTCGTTGGGCTTTTTCGGGACATTTACCGTTTAGTGATTTATATGAATCATTAATATTTCTTTCATGGACTTTTTCCATTTTTTATATGGTTCCTTCCTTCAAAAAACATAAAAACTACTATTTAAACACAATAATCGTACCAAGTGTTATTTTTACTCAAGTCTTTGCTACTTCAGGTCTTTTTAAAAAAATGAACGAATCCATAATATTAGTACCCGCTTTACAGTCCCATTGGTTAATGATGCACGTAAGTATGATGATATTGGGTTATGCAACTCTTTTATGTGGATCATTATTATCTGTGGCTATTTTAGTCATTACATTCCAAGAACTGCTTGGTAAAAGCAAGAATTTGTTTTTTTTAATAAATGAATCATTTTCTTTTGTCGAAATTAAATACATGAATATGAATGAAAAAAATAATGTTTTCCAAAAAACAGCTTTTTCGTCTTATAGAAATTATTATAGATCTCAATTTATTCAACAATTGGATCGTTGGGGTTACCGTACTATTAGTCTAGGTTTTATCTTTTTAACAATAGGTATTATTTCAGGAGCAGTATGGGCTAATGAGGCATGGGGATCATATTGGAATTGGGATCCAAAGGAAACTTGGGCTTTTATTACTTGGACTATATTCGCGATTTATTTACATACTAGAAAAAATAAAAAATTAGAATATATAAACTCTTCAATAGTGGCTTCTATGGGTTTTTTTATAATTTGGGTATGTTATTTAGGGATAAATCTTTTAGGAATAGGACTACATAGTTATGGTTCATTTACATCTAATTGAATTAAAGTGAAGAAACAACTTTACAAATCTAAATACAGAAACCCAAATAAAATAGAATAAATATATATAATAACTAAAAAGAAAAATTCAAATAAATGATAGAGAACCCCTTAAATCAAGTAATGCGGTAGTGACTCAAGGGTTTCTCACAAACAACATATTCACTTAGAATTATTTCTTTTTTAATACATAATTAATACAATACAAATATATATATATATATTTGTATTGTACATAGGATTTATGGATTTATTTCTTTTTTTTTTTCATTTATTCTTGAAAACTATCTATAAAAAATTAGATAGAATAGCTTCAACCTTCTCAGCTGAAAATGAAAAAATAAAATCTGGATAAATACCAATACTTATAACAGGTATAAGGATAGAAATTGAAATAAATAATTCTCGTGGCCCCGAATCAAAAAAAAAAGAATTTGGTGTATTAAAAATCTTGTATCCATAGAACATTTGACGTAAGATAGATAATGAATAAATAGGAGTTAATATCATTCCAATTGCTGTTACAAAAGTTACTAGTATTTTTGTGATTAAAAGATATTTTTGGCTAGTAATTATTCCTAATAAGACTATCAATTCTGCAACAAAACCGCTCATGCCCGGCAATGCAAGAGAAGCCATCGATAACATAGTGAAAACTGTGAATATTTTTGGCATTGGGATAGCCATTCCACCCATTTCGTCGAGATAAAGAAGACGTAGTCTATCATAACTAGTTCCCGCCAAGAAAAAAAGAGCAGCGCCAATAAATCCATGAGAGATTATTTGTAAAATAGCCCCGTTGAGACCTGTATCGCTTATAGAGCCAATTCCTAAAATTAAGAAACCCATATGAGATACCGAAGAATAAGCTATTCTTTTTTTTAAATTACGTTGACCAAGAGATGTTGAAGCTGCATAGATTATTTGAATTGAACCTAATAGCATTAACCAGGGGCAAAATATAGAATGAGCACGAGATAATAATTCCATATTAATTCGAACCAACCCATATGCTCCCATTTTTAATAATATTCCGGCTAAAAGCATACAAGTGCTGTAATGTGCCTCTCCGTGGGTGTCGGGTAACCACGTATGTAAGGGTATAATTGGTAATTTGACAGCAAAAGCAATAAGAAATCCCATATAGAATATTATTTCCAACGCCATGGGATATGATTGATTAGTTAATAATTCAAAATTTAATGTTGGTTCATTCGAACTATATAAACCCATACCCAGAATTCCCAGTAATAAAAAAACAGAACTTCCCGCAGTGTACAAAATAAATTTTGTAGCTGAATACAAACGTTTTTTTCCACCCCACATGGATAAAAGTAGATAAACGGGAATTAATTCGAATTCCCACATGATGAAAAAAAGTAAAATGTCTCGAGAAGCAAATGTTCCTATTTGACCACTATACATTGCTAACATCAGGAAATAAAAAAATTTGGATTCTCGAGTAACTGGCTGAGCCGCTAACGTAGCTAAAGTAGTAATGAATCCTGTCAATAAAATGGGTCCTATAGAGAGTCCATCTATTCCGAATCTCCAGTAAAAGTCAAAAAAATGGATCCATTTATAATTTTCTGTCAATTGAATTAGTGGATCATCCAATTCGAAATGATAACAAAATACATAGGCTGTTAGAAGTAGATCCATTAAACAAATACAAATAGTATACCACTTAATGACCTTATTTCCTTTATGAGGAAATAAGAAAATTAAGGAACCCGCGGCTATTGGCAAAACTACAATTATTGTTAACCAAGGAAAAAAATTCGTGATAAAAATAAGATATACTTAGACTAGAAAAACCCGCGCTCAAAATACAAAAACAAATCTTTTGTATTTTGAGCGCGGGTTTTTGCCAGTAAAAAAAAGGTACTTGTGTGTGGTTCTTTTTGAAATATATCAATAAGCTAGACCCATGCTTCGAGTTGTTTCATGCCATAAATAAACTCTAACACTTAAGAAATCCGTCGGACAGGCGGATTCACACCTCTTACAACCAACACAGTCTTCTGTTCTTGGGGCAGAAGCAATTTGTTTAGCTTTACATCCATCCCAAGGTATCATTTCTAAAACATCTGTGGGGCAGGCTCGAACACATTGAGTACATCCTATACATGTATCATAAATCTTTACTGAATGTGACATTGGATCGTAATCCTTGAACATCAAAAATTCACCATTTTCGATCTAGTAAAGTCGTAAACGAATTATATATAAATATTACACCAGATGAATCAATGATTTATCATAATTTTGCTAATCAAAATCTACTTATAGATTAATTAAAATAAAAATAACATAATAGAACCAAGATACTTTGATTTCTTATGTTTGTTTTTGCAAACATTATCACATTATCATAAGTTATATATCATATATGCCAATTTGAAATATATGCCCATTTGAATTGATTAATAGTACACACTATTATAAGTTCTACTTTTTTTTAGTAATACTATTTATTCAACAAATTCGATTGATTGATACGAGTTGATTTTCTATTACGATAAATAGAGGAAACAATAGCCAGTCCGATAGCTGCTTCAGCGGCTGCAACAGCTATAACAAAAATTGAAAAAATATTTCCTTTTAATTGACGACTATCAAAAAAATCGGAAAAGGTTACGAGATTTATATTAACTGCATTCAGTATAAGTTCAAGACACATAAGGGCTCTAACCATATTTCGACTTGTAATCAACCCATAGATACCTATAGAAAATAAAAAGGCACTCAAAACAAGTGCATGTTCAAATATCATTGACCAACTCCTTATCAATTTTTATTCATTTCAATATGAACGAGAATTTAACGGATTTTATTGACTAAAGAATATAAAAAGTCTACTACAAAAAGATAATATATTGACAATAAAAAACGATTTTCTACATAAATACTCTTTTACGTTCACATAGAATTCAACGAAAATAAATGTGATAAAATCTAACAAAATTCAATTTGGATTTATATTGTTAGTTCTAAAAATATCTTATTGGCGAGCCACAACAATTGCACCTATCAAAGCAACTAAAAGAATTATTGAAATGAGTTCAAATGGAAGAAAAAAATCTGTTGATAAATGAATTCCAATTTGTTGACTAGTACTTATCAAATCTTGCTCTATAATCTGATTTGGTCTTGTAGTCCAAATAATCCCATGCCATGATGTATCTAGAATAGTAGTTATTAGTGAAAGAAAAATACTTGTACAAACCGTCAAAGTAATTCCGTTCCCAACGGTCCAAAGATGAAAATCTTGGTAATATTCTGAACCATTCATGAACATCACAGCAAATATGATTAAAACATTTATAGCGCCCACGTAAATAAGTAGCTGTGATGCAGCTACAAAATGGGAGTTTGATAAAATATAGAATAAAGATATACAAACAAGAACCATTCCCAACGAAAAAGCAGAAAAAATTGGATTCGTAAATAATACTACTCCTAGACTTCCTAGTATAAGACCTGACCCAAAAAAGACTAAAAGAAAATCATGTAACGGTTCAGGCAAATCCATTATATGTAAAATAAGAGATAAATAAATCGAAATTTCATGACCTTATTGATATGACCAGGAAAAAAATTATAGATGAAATACTAAAATTCTCTCCGCATTGAATTGAACCTAATCCTAAGATAAGAAATGATCCTAATATAAAATATAAAAAAAGTGAATTGCTATAAGTACAGTTATTATCGAATCAATATCATTTCATTCGTTTCTTTATATGAAAGAGTAATTTCAAACTAGAAAATTAAAATTTTAAAAATTAAAGAAGTAAAAGAAGTATATGTATAATATATGATTGGATTTAATTATCAATAATTTATAATTTTATTTGAATCGTTCGAATTGTATAATCATCAATTACTGATACTGGTAAACGGCCCAAAGCAATTTGATTATAATTCAATTCGTGGCGATCATAAGTCGAAAGTTCATATTCTTCAGTCATTGATAAACAATTTGTTGGACAATACTCAATACAGTTACCACAAAATATACAGATTCCGAAATCAATACTGTAATTAAGCAATCGTTTCTTTCGAATATCCGTTTCTAGTTTCCAATCAACAACGGGTAAATCTATGGGACATACACGAACACATACTTCACAAGCAATGCATTTATCAAATTCAAAATGTATTCGACCACGGAAACGTTCTGATGTGATTATTTTTTCATAAGGATATTGAATAGTTACAGGTAAACGATTTGCGTGAGATAAGGTAATCATGAAACCTTGACCAATGTACCTTGCAGCTCGGACTGTTTGTTGACCATAATTTATGAATCCAGTTACCATAAGGAACATATCGTGAATATCTCTGAATATTTTTTTCTTTCTCTTGTTTGATACAAGTTTTTAATTTTAATATAGAAGGTCCATTTTTTATAGTGAAAACAGTTGAGACGAAGTTGTTAATAATAGATTACCAAGAGAAATGGGTAAAAGAAATTTCCACCCAAGATTTAATAATTGATCTATTCTTAGTCTAGGCAAAGTCCATCGTGTTGTGATAGAAACAAATAAAAATAAAAAAGTTTTAGCTAGTGTAATAAAGATACCCATTATTGTTATAAAAACTCCATATGCTTTATTTATTTCAAAAAATTCAGAAACAAATATGTAAGGAATAGAGATATTTGGACCACCCAAGTAAAGAACTGTTACAAATAACGAAGAAATTAATAGGTTTAAATAGGAAGCAACGTAAAATAAACCAAATTTGATACCCGAATATTCGGTTTGATAACCTGCTACTAATTCTTCTTCCGCTTCTGGTAAATCAAAAGGTAATCTTTCACATTCTGCTAGGGAAGAAATTATAAAAACGATGAAACCCATAGGTTGACGCCATAAATTCCATCCCCAAAAACCATACTTTGATTGAGCATCAACTATATCAACTGTACTTAAACTGTTTGATAATCCTAGTCGGTGATAACATTACTGTTCCCATCTCTATTACAGAACCGTACATGAGATTTTCACCTCATACGGCTCCTTTTTAAAGCCTTAAAAAAATCTACGGACCGAGCCATTTATTTATCCCTTGATATCCCTAAGATATATAAGATTCCATTTTATTGGACGGTTCTGAATTAGACCAATAGAATTCTGTCTGTCCTAATAACCTAATAAAAAATTGGAATAAGGAAAAATACATTGTATTTCATATTTTAAATTTTTTTTTTATAAATAAATAAAAAATATGAAAGGTACTTCTGAATTGATCTCATCCCTTAACAAATCAAAAAGTAAATTTGTTGAGTAATAACTAAATTCTTTCATAAAATACTCTTTTAGAATTATCAATAACTCCTTCCAATAATTTCCTAATCGTTTTCGATTACGAAAAAGAATTACATGTTAGTTTTCAAAATTATGACATGAATTCTATCTCCATAAATATGGATATAAGACAAAAAAAGAAAAAGTGGATCCCTTTTTTTTTTGTTCTTAACCTATTCTTTTTTTATGCAAGTATAATAAAAAAGGGACTTAAGAAAAAAATTAAAGGATTATTTCGTTTCTGATAGTCATTTATTTAATTAGTGGATAGAAGATACTCTGGATCGGAATTGTGGGGAGTACGGCTTTCTTGTTTCTACCAATTGAAAGCCCCAATTAGTATTCTTTTTTCTATTAGTCATAAATGTTCTTTTGGATATTTAAAAAAATATACGTTACAAATCCTTTGTATATCTTGGTGTTTCTAACCATCCATTCACTTTTTTTTATTAATCCCTTATTTATTTTAATATATTTTATATATATGGTAATATATATAAAATATATTAAAATAAATTAAAGTTGGTCTTTTGTGCCCGCTTCAAGACAGGATGATTAATCAACCAACCTTGGGATAAACGACCACTTCTACTTAAAATTGAATTGATTTTTTCACTTAATTCTTATACATAGAAAATGAGACTCAATATTTTTACTGCAATTTTAAATTATCATACTTTCTATTAACTATAAGTAATATAGTATTCATAAATTATATTCAATAGAAGCTGTTTTATTGCACTCATATAACTATCTGATTAAATTATTCAATCTGAATAAATAAATACTAAAAATAAAAGGAATATATATATATTCAATTTATTAACCTCCTTATACTAGAAAAGTATTATAAAGAAAGGAGTATAGCAATAGTAATAGTATCGAACGACAAATTTCTGTCTTAACGAATCGCACGTAGAGATATCGATAACACACATAGAGCTAATGGTATTTCATAACTAATCGATTGAGCAGCTGCTCGTAGACCACCCAAAAAGGAATATTTATTATTTGACCCATATCCTGACATAAGAAGTCCAATGGGAGCAATACTCGAAATAGCAATCCATAAAAAAACACCAATATTCAGATCAGATAAAACAAAATTATACCCAAAAGGAATTACCGAATAGCTTATTATAATTGATATGACTGATATGGATGGTCCTATACTGAATAAACGAATATCTCCTCTAGATGGAATAAGATTTTCTTTGAAAAGTAATTTTGTTCCGTCGGCTAGAGCTTGAAGAACTCCAAAAGGACCGGTGTATTCAGGTCCAATACGTTGTTGTATTCCTGCGGATATTTCTCTTTCTAACCATACAATTGCTAGTACACTTATTGTAATTCCCAATACAAGAATAAAAATAGGTGAAAATGCCCATATAATTCCATATACTTCTTTAAAGGATTCTAATCTGAAAAAAAAATGCATATCTTGTATTTCTGTTATATCTATTATCATTTCAACGATCAACTTCTCCCATAATAATATCTATGCTACCTAGTATTGTCATAATATCGGCCAATTTCATTCTTTTAACTAATTGAGGAAGAATTTGCAAATTGATAAAACCCGGTGGACGAATTTTCCATCTCCAAGGAAAACCATTTTGATCTCCTATTAGAAAAATTCCCAATTCTCCCTTTGGGGCCTCAATTCTTACATAAAGTTCTTGTTTTGGCAATTCAAAAGTCGGAGACGGTTTTTTACTAATAAATCGATACTCAAAATCATTCCATTCTGGCTCGTTTTCTCTATCAAAGGAACGGATTTCTAAATTTTCATATGGCCCGCCAGGAATTCCTTCCAAAGCTTGTTGAATAATTTTTATGGATTCCATCATTTCACCAATTCGAACTAAATAACGAGCTAATGAATCTCCTTCTTTTTGCCATTGAACTTCCCAATCAAATTCTTCATAACATTCATAATTATCAATTTTACGTAAATCCCATTGTATTCCGGAAGCCCGAAGCATCGGTCCCGATAAACCCCAATTTATTACTTCCTTTCCATCAATAACCCCTACCCCTTCAACCCGTTCTAAAAAAATAGGATTTCGAGTAATAAGTTTTTGATATTCAACAATCCTTGTTAAAAAATAATCGCAGAAATCAAAACATTTATCTATCCAACCATAAGGTAAATCAGTTGCTATCCCCCCAATACGAAAAAAATTATGCATCATTCTCATACCCGTCGCAGCTTCAAATAGATCATAAATTAATTCTCTTTCTCTGAAAATATAGAAGAAAGGGGTTTGTGCACCAATATCTGCCATAAAAGGCCCTAGCCATAATAGGTGAGAAGCTATACGACTCAATTCCAACATAATTACTCGGATATAGCTGGCTCTTTTAGGTACTTGAATATTTCCCAATTGTTCTGGTCCGTTTACAGTTATTGCTTCTGTAAACATAGTAGCTAAATAATCCCAACGTGTTACATAAGGCAGATATTGTATAATTGTTCGATTTTCCGCTATTTTTTCCATTCCTCTGTGTAAATAACCCAATATTGGTTCACAATCAATAACATCTTCACCATCTAGAGTAACAATAAGTCGAAGAACACCATGCATTGATGGGTGGTGAGGGCCCATATTAACTATCATAAAGTCCTTTCTTGTAGTTAAGATATTCATAGGTTTTTCCTCGATTCATTCTTATATGAATCGCTTAAAAAAGTTCATCAAAATGCAAGATCTAATAAATCGAATAATTGAGAATTACTTTTCAATTTAACGAATTTTTGACTCCCGAATATCAAACTGATTTATTAATTTTTTATAACGTATTCCATCTTTCTTTGACAAATAAGATAGTAATCGTTGCCGTTTTCCCAGAATTTTACGTAAACCTCTTTGAGATAAATAGTCTTTTCGGTGCAATTCAAAATGTGAAGTAAGTCTTCGTATTCTATTGGTAAAATTGAATACTTGAAATTCAACCGATCCCGGGTTTTTTTCTTTTTTTTCTTCTGAAATAACAGGTATAAATGCATTTTTTACCATAAAAAATTGAAAGTTTTTTCCTTCTCCTCGCTTTATATATATATATTTCTTTTTTTTTTATTTTCCCATCTCCTCGCTTTATATATATATTTGATTTATTGATCAGTAATAATAATGACACTAATTTTGAATTTTGTATATAAATATGAATTTCCTTAAAAAATAAAAGAGGATTTCGTTGATTTTTTTTGATCTAATGGATATTTCATTTTATTTATATCAATGCCACAATGCGCGTCTGTATTTATGTTATGTATTTTATATGAAGACAAATTTCGATTAACGAATTTTCAATCGCGGATACATATGTATTCTTACTATACTGAAACGACTTCCATTATGGGTAGAAAACCAATAGCGATTTATACAAGCTAAATCTTCTAATCGATAATTTGGCCAAAGAAAAATTTTGAAATTCATTCGTTTTTTTTTCTCTTTCTCAAGATATATATAGTTTTTAGTCAAAACTTGAAAACAATTATGGACTTTATTTTCATTATAAAATATTGTGTTTCTATCTATACTATTTATATTACTTGGATTTAAACAAATTAGAATTCTCAATTCTCTACGACGTCTAGGGGATAAAATATTTTCAGTAACAAGTAAATCAAAATTCTTTTTTTCTATTACCTTTTGATTTCTTGTTCTTGTAATGTATTTATCTAAATTTTGCTTATTAACATTACATTTTTCTGGGTATTTTTTATAAATTTTTCGTTTATTCTTATGAATTAATGAAAGACCCACGGTTTGATACATAAGAAATTTTTTCTTGTTTTTTCTAGACAAACGAACAGGTTCTATAACAAATATTTCTTTTTTTATAAATTTTTTATTTTTTCTTAAGCCTTGAAGAGTTAAATTCTTCTGATTTTGAATCATCATAATATCTAGACCTAGCTCTCCTCTTTGAATAGACGCTATAGTAATTTCTCTTAAATTTTTCAATCTAATCAGGAGACAATATACTTTAACATTTTTAAATATTCTTTGACCTAAGAAATTCTTCCAATTCAAATGTAAAATCAAAAAATTTCTTAGTAAGAAATTAAGTTCTGCCTCCATCTTGTTCTTGTCTTTCTTTTTCTTTATACCCTTAATATTCTTTTCATTGCCTGATCCTACAAAATCTTTTTCTTGGTTTGAAAGAGGTATTTCAAGATTTATTTGATCGACGTATAATGTTTTTGCTTGATTTTGAGTCTCTAACTCCAATTCAAGAGATTTATTTTTTTTCGATGGTCGATAAATATCGCTTATTTTTTTCTTTCTAGTAATGTTATTTTTATTTTCACTAATATTTTGATTAAAATTAAAAAAAAGTAATTTGATTGGTATGATCCATGGGTTATCCCTATATGCATTATAAAATATCACTAATTTTGAAAAGAACCAAAATTCAGGATTCGATATGGAACGATTTAGTATTTCTATATTGATTCTCGCCCAATCGAAATACTTTCTATACTGGTTTTTTTCCATATCTATAATAGTGTCTTCCGCTATATAATTTTGGATAAAGATATTACCTATTATATCAAATAATTCATTTTTATGCGCGTTGTAATTAGAATAAATTACTTTTTTTTTATTTGCTTGAACTTGAAATAGGGATTTCGATCCATAAATATATGAGTCTTTCTTATCCACATAATTGATAAAACTATAGGATAAAAGATCATAGCTATATTGTTTTCTCATTTTTTTTTTTTTTAATGCACCTACTTGTTCTTCTTTGTAAAGAATTAATCGGCTTTTTTCATATGAATTATATTTGGTTAAATCTTGATTTTGAGTTACGCGACATTGAATGATCTTATTTTTCCATTTTTGTGGTACTAATCTGGACCATCTGCTTTGGGATAAGTCATATTGATAATGATCCTTTAACCAATTTGTCCATTGATTTATTCCAGAATTGTGAGAGTTCTTATGTTTTAATTTCGAATGAAATATTCCCTCTATTCCAAAAAAAGAATCTTTTATTTCATTTTTAAGAAAAAAAAAATTTTCATGATATTCAAAAACCGATCTTAATTTATATATGTTAATAATTCGGGTTTGTAATAATTTTAAAAATACATATGCTTGTGACAAAAAGGAGACGTCACAAGAATTTTTTGAATTTGTATTCCTAGTATTAAAATATTTGTGTATAATCGAAATAAAGCGAATTCTATTTGGATTTGTTTTATCAGTTCTTTCTGCATTTGGTTTATTAATGTAAATGGATTTATTGAAAATTTTTTTTGTTGATTCAAGAAAAAGTTGTGTATTGATCCTCGGAATACAAATGATATATAGAAAGATATCTATGTATGTCCTTTTTATGAAAAATTTCAAAAAAGAATGTGATTTACGAGTTAATTGAACATTTCTTCTTCTTTTTAATATCTGTAAATTTTTGTTTTTTAATTCGATCCTTTTAACACCATAAGTAGTTTTGTTCGAATTAATATTTGTCTCTAAAATTATAAGCCCTTTTTTCATTTTTTCGATTTTTTTTAAAATTTCTTTTCTTTTAGCATTCAGATCCTTTATTTTTTTTTTTTTTATTGAATAATTTGCCGAATTTATAGATTGAATTTGAGTGGTTACTTCGAAAATAATTGGACTGTTCTTCCCGATTATTGAATCTTTTTTGCTTTCACTCAATTCATCTATTTTTTTGAATTTAAATTTAATAAATAGAACTTTTGAAATTTTTTTTATTTTTTTCGTTAGAAATAGAATACTTTTGATGATCCATTTTGCTTTTTCTTTTAAGATATTTAGAAACAATTTCAGTTTTTCACTTAAAGCTTTTCGAACTAGAAAAATGAAAAACTGAAATTGTTTCTTTTTTTTTTTTAGTTCTTTTAAAATCGGATTAAAAAATGAAAATCGATTTTGGGTAGAACCCGAAAAGGGCAATTCGACTTCTGTTCCCCAAATTGTTAAAAAACAAAAGTTCTTTTTTTTCATTTGATCTTTTTTCTTTTCATTGGATCGTAGCTTAGATTTGTGCCAAGGTTTTAGACGAAAAGGAAATAATATCTTTATCTGAATACCGTCTGTTAGCCATTTTTTTGGAAATTCTGTTTCAGATAATTGAACACCATTATACGTACATTTAATATACATTTCTCTCTTCCAATCCCTAAAATCTTCAGACCATTCAGGAAATTGAAAAAATAATATACGAACAATATTTTTTATTATTATCAATGAAGGTAATATAATATATTTTCTAAGAATCGATTGCGTTATTAATAAAAAACCCCTTATTACTTGAGCAAATATAATACTATCCCAGGCTTCTGCTATTTCGATACGTTTTTTTTCCTCATTTTCTTTTTTTTGTTCCTCTTTCGAACTTTCTTTTACTTTTTTCTCTGTATAATCATAAATTTGAAATTCTTTCTTTTTTCGCATCCAATTTTTTAACATAAAAAAGATTTTCATTAACTTGATACTATCAAAAAAAAAGAATAAAGGTCTCTCCATTTTATCCAAAAAAAGAGGGGAATGCACACTTTTTTGAAAAAATTTCCAAGTAACTGTTTTACGCCTTTGAGCACGTATAGATCCTTTTATTATGTCTCGCCGAAAATCCGATTGTTGTGAATAACGTATTAAAGCCAATTCGTTTTTTTTTTTAGTATTATCGGTATCTTCCGTATCATTATAAGTATTGTCTTTCTTAAAAAATTTAGATTTATTTAAAATGACTACACGTTTGGCTTTTCTAGAACGAATTTGATAATTCTCTGCTTCAATTTTTCCGTCCAGTTGTTCTAATTCGTCAATAAATTTGTATGACCATCGAGGAACTTTTTTACTGATTTCGTTTATTCTAATACATTCAGTTCTATTTCGATTTACTATTGTTTTTTCCTTCAAATCTGTTTTAATTGCATCGAATAAGATTTTGATTCTTTTTTTTTTTTCTTCTTCATCTTCAGAATTCTTTTTGATTTGTTCATCTTCTGGAAATAAATAGAGTGCTTCACAACCTAAGCTTGATACTGATTTTTGTGAAAATTTATGGATTGGGTTAAAAAAAAAAAATGAAATTCCTAATGCTTTTCGATCAAATGTTTTTATTTTTTCCTCCAATTCTTGATAATTATTATTATTATTTTGATAAATATTATTATAAATATTATTATTAATATAAAGAAAGGTACCATGAATTTTATTTATCAAAATTTGATTTTTTTTGTAAGTTTTTTCATCTTGGATTCGTCCACGAAAAGATCTGTTTAAAAAAGGATCATATATTTTAGTTAAGTATTTTGTTTTAGTTTCATCATTACACAATCGAATTCGGTTTTCCAATATATCCAGAGAAATCCATTTATTATCTATAACTTTTGCCCTATTTAGAAATTCATTGCTCAGTTTCTTTCTTTTTTCTTCATTAGTATAGTTCCAATAATTAGACAATTCGTCATAGGAAATTTTATCTCTTGTGAAGAGATCCAATTTTGTTTCCATCATTTTTTGAAAAGTTGATAAATTTGATGGATACGTAAAAGATATTCTCTCTTTTCCATCACTTTGGCATGTATGAAAAAAAAATTCTGAAATTTCATTTTTTACGATATTTTCAAATCGATTATTTTTTATATATCGAAATGGACGATTCCATCGTTTATAATTAAAAAGAATGCTTACAAGGGGTTTTTGAGCAAATTCTAGGCTATATTTATCCTCATCGATTTTGTACAAATTCTTCTCTTTTTTCGAAAAAATATCTTTGTTCTTGGATCTTTTTTGTTTTTGTTTAGTTCGTACCCTTTGCAAATTTTTTTCGACATCACTTTTTCCTTTTTTATAAATTTCATTACTTTTTTGAATTTCTGACAATTTCTTAGTAAAAAAGGGGGGCGGTATTCTGCCTAAATAATATAAACAGGTAACAAATAAGAAAATAATAAACATTTTAAACATTGAATTTCGAAATTCTGACATAATGTACTTATTTGATTGAATAGATACATTAGATTTAATTGAATTATTTTGTTGTATGCAGACTAATATAAATTCAATCAATTTCATCAAAAAAATGTGACCAATTAACCAACCAATAAAACTACTTGTGAAAAATAAAAATTGATTGTTGCATCGAAATAAATAAATATTTACTAATCTTATTAATATTGAACTTGGTAAAAAAAAAGGATTTAATAACTGGAAAATAAGATTCTGAAAGAATATTTTTTGAATACTAAAATTGCGTATTGAATTTGGATTCTTGTATCCATAATTCAAAAAGTTTTTGTGATTATTGCCGAAGAACTGAAATAAAAGATAAGGTAGAGCTATGACAGTTATTGTATGTGGGCTACCCAATGCTAGATGCAAGGGCGCATAATAGATGGATATGAACATTATGAGCTGTCCCGTAATAAACCCAGTTGTTGCTGATATTTTTTTTTCGGTCCC